CGAGAGACCTAAAGACTACAGCCATTTATGGGTTCAATGCGACGATTGTTATGAATTAAATTATAAAAAATATTTTAAGTCAAAAATGAATATTTGTGAACACTGTGGATATCATTTGGAAATGACTAGTTCAGATAGAATTGAACTTTTGATTGATCCAGACACTTGGGTTCCTATGGACGAAGACATGCAATGCATAGATCCTATTGAATTTGATTCTGATTTTGAACTTGGTTGGGATGAATTTGAATCAGATTGTGGTGAATTTGAATCAGATTCGAGTGAATTTGAATTTGATTGTGGTGAAGTTGAATCAGATTCGAGTGAAGTTGAATCAGATTCGAGTGAATTTGAATTTGATTGTGGTGAAGTTGAATCAGATTCGAGTGAAGTTGAATCAGATTCGAGTGATTCTGATTGGGATGAATTGGATTCTGATTTTGAGCTTGGTTGGGATGAATTTGCTTATAAATATGGTTTGGTTTGGGTTGATTCTGATTGGGAGGAATCTGATTCTGATTCGGAGGAATTTGGTTTTAATTTATATTGTCAATTAAAATCTGAATTTGGTTTGGGATCTTATTGCTTTGAATCAGATTCTGAATCAGATTCTGAATTCGATTCTGAATCAGATTCTGAATTAGAATCTGGATTCGATTTTCAATTCGATTATGAATTATATTTTCTATTACATTCTCAATTCGATTATCAATCTAATTCTGAATTCGAATCTGAATTCGAATATGAATCATATTATGATTTGTATTGTGAATTATCAGATTATGAATTCGAATCTGAATTCGATTATGAATTCGATTATGAATTCGATTATGAATCAGATTCTCCTTCTGAATTATATTGTGAAGTCGAGTATGGATCAGATTCTCAATTCGATTATGAATCAGATTATGAATCAGATTCTGAATCAGATTCTGAATCAGATTATGAATCAGATTCTGACTCAGATTCTGAATCAGATTATGAATCAGATTATGAATCAGATTCTCAATTCGATTATGAATCAGATTCTCAATTCGATTATGAATTCGATTCTGAATCAGATTCTCAATTCGATTATGAATTCGATTCTGAATCAGATTCTGACTCAGATTATGAATCAGATTCTGAATTTCTTTGGGATGAAGTTGATTCGGAAGAGGAGGAGGACGAACCTTATATAGATCGTTTTTATTCTTATCAAGAAGAGACGGGATTAACCGAAGCTGTTCAAACAGGTACAGGTCAACTAAACGGCATTACCTTAGCAATGGGAGTTATGGATTTTCGGTTTATAGGGGGTAGTATGGGATCGGCCGTAGGTGAGAAAATCACTCGTTTGATCGAGTATGCTGCCAAGAATTCCTTACCTCTTATTCTAGTGTGTGCTTCCGGAGGAGCACGGATGCAAGAAGGAAGTTTGAGCTTGATGCAAATGGCGAAAATATCTTCCGCTTTATATGATTATCAAGTGACTAAAAAGTTATTTTTTGTATCAATCCTTACATCTCCTACGACTGGGGGGGTCACGGCTAGTTTTGGCATGTTGGGGGATATCATTATTGCGGAACCCAATGCCACTATTGCGTTTGCAGGTAAAAGAGTAATTGAACAAACGTTGAATATCGAAGTCCCTGAAGGTGTACAAGAGACCGAATTTTTATTCGATAAGGGCTTATTCGATCTAATCGTACCACGTAATCCTTTAAAGGGTGTTCTGAATGAGTTATTTCATCTCCACGCTTTGACTCATTAGAATATTAGATTAATTTATTAAATTTTTTTTAGTACCATAAGAGTAATAAATTCGCGAACGACCATTGTGGATAATAGTTTTCTACATATTTATGATTCGTAATTAGGAAAATACGACAAGAGAGTGAAGTCTTTCTTCCGCGAAATTAAGTCGGGCAAGATACGTAATAACTAAAAGGAGTTTCACCACCCCCTTCTTACTTATATTTTCTATATATATAGTAAAGTAGAGGGTCTTTCATATTTCTATATATCTTTCATATTTCTATATAGAGGATATCTGCTCCCCGGAGAATCCCCTTTATATTTATTTAGCCGAACGATAATGAATTTTTCGGGAATTAAAAAGGGGGGCTCCTTAATTTTTATTAATTTATTCAAGTAACCTAAATTTTGAAAATTAGAAAAAAAATAAAAAAGCCTATTTGGGTAATTTTAGACTCCTTGCACGTTACTCTCTATACTCACTTAAATATACTTAATATAATATAATTATATAGGAATTCGAATGATTCGAATATAAGAACTTCAAAATCAAAATATAGTATACCACTAAATAAAGGATACAAATAGTAAATCGAGGTGCCCGTTCTATGACAATTATCAACATCTTACCTTCCATTTTTGTACCTTTAGTGGGTTTAGTATTTCCGGCAATTGCAATGGCTTCTTTATCTCTTCATGTTCAAAAAAACAAGATTTTGTAGGTCCGGTAGGGGCAAAAAGACTTAGGCTTGGATCCTAACACTGATATCTATTTAGTATAATATAGTCATAAGTGGCTTCCTTCAAACCTAAATGCACGAGATTCTTCTACAGGCCTAAAAATGATATATGAGTAAATGAGCTAGCGAAAAAATAGAAATTGTGGCCCATACCTGAAATAATAAAGAAAAGCACATATATCTATATGTATGTAGATGGGAAATCATATGAAAGGTTTCCCAGTCTTTTCGATGTAATAAATTCGCAGAATTTATACCAACGGCCCGCTTTAAACTAGTGGGATTGGGCCAACGTTACTTTGGAAATGTCAAATTCATTTGGGCTGGTCTTCCACTTCCAATAAAATGCAACGGGATTTAGTATGAGTAGGCGATCCGAAGGTATATGGATAGAACTTATAGTGGGGTCGCGAAAAATAAGTAATTTCTGTTGGGCTTTTCTACTTTTTTTAGGTTCATTCGGGTTTTGGGGGGTTGGTTTTTCGAGTTATCTTGGCAGAAATTTTATATCTTTGTTTCCCTCTCATCAAATCCATTTTTTTCCCCAAGGAATCGTGATGTCTTTCTACGGGATCGCAGGTCTATTTTTTAGTTCTTATTTGTGGTCCACAATTTTGTGGAATGTAGGTAGTGGTTATGATCGATTCGATCGAAAAGAGGGAATAGTGGAGATTTTTCGTTGGGGATTTCCCGGGCAAAATCGGCGTATTTTACTACGATTCCTTCTGAAAGACATTCAGGCTATCCGAATAGAAGTTAAACAGGGTATTTATGTTAGGCGTGTCCTTTCTATGGAAATCCGAGGACAGGGGGCCATTCCTTTGATTCGTACTGATGAAAATTTGACTCCAAGGGAACTTGAGCAAAAAGCAGCGGAATTGGCATATTTTTTGCGTGTACCGATCGAATTGAACTAAATAATCAACAGTTTTCTTAGCAAGAGGGAAAGTAGCCTTCTTTTCGACCGCACAATTTAACGTAAATTTATTCACAATACTGCTCATGCATATTCTATATGAAATAATTGGAAATACAAAACGCACCTTTCTTTGTGCACAAAAGTTATGCCTATATTATCGAAATTCACCAAATTCAGTAACAAATCGAAATCGAAATAGAAATAGTAGAAACTCATCATATAGATCAAAAAAAGCATTCCAGAATAAAATATAGAAAAGATATTTTTATTTTCCGAAATTTAGATTAATTATTCTTGTGGACTCTAGGCAATCGGTTATTTTTTTTTTTTAACTACTTTCTATTTGAATAGAAAGGAAGTCTTTTATCTTGAAATCCGAATTTGAAGTGGCCTTTATGAGAATTCGTCCAAAAGAGTAAATTAACTGGAATTTGAATAATTGAAATATAGGGAAAGGGGATTTTTTGTTCATTGGGATACTCTGATTCTTAGGCTGTTTACGTATTCGTTTTAACGAACTACTGACTCACAAATCAAAAATAGGTAATAGATTCATAAGTTTGAAACCTAGTAATAGACCCTATACCCGATAGAAGATCGAAATCATCGATCGTATAAAGTCGACGTCTGGGATGGGTTCATTAAAAATTTACGGATGAAAAAATGAAAAAAAAAAAAATGATTCCCCTTTTCTATCTTACATCGATGATATTTTTACCCTGGTGGATCTCTTTTTTTTTTAATAAAAAGTTGCAATCTTGGCTTATTCATTGGTTGAATACTACTAAATCCGAAAGTTTTTTAAATGATATTCAAGAAAAGAGTATTTTAGATAAATTCATCGAATTAGAGGAACTCCTCTTATTGGACGAAATGATAAAAGAATACCCCGAAACACTGGGGCAAGAGTTTCGGCTTGGAATACACAAAGAAATGATCCAATTAATCAAGATGTACAATGAAAGGCGTATGGATACGATTTTGCACTTTTCGACAAATATACTCTCTTTCATTATTCTAAGTATTTATTCTATTCTAGGCAAGAACGAACTTATTATTCTTAATTCTTGGGTTCAAGAATTCCTATATAACTTAAGCGACACACTAAAAGCTTTTTCTATTCTTTTAGTAACTGATTTCTGTATAGGATACCATTCTCACCCTGGTTGGGAACTACTGATTGTCTCTGTCTACAAGGATTTGGGGTTTGCTCATAACGATCAAATTATAGCGTCACTCGTTTCCAGCTTGCCAGTCATTCTCGATACAATTTTTAAATATTCGATTTTCAATTATTTAAATCGCGTATCTCCGCCGCTTGTAGTAATTTATCATTCAATGAAGCGCTGAAAAATGATCCACGGACCCAATTTGAATGTTTCGACATAAGTAAACCACTCAACATCTTACTTTTTTTTGATATACTTATCTATCAATAGCAGCATTATCGGTAGGGAACTATGCTGTTTACCTACCCAATTTTATTGTATAAATTTTCGGGATCAACAATTGGACCATGCAAACTAGAAATACCCTTTCCTGGATAAAAGAAGAGATTACTCGTTCCATCTCCGTATCGCTCATGATATATATAATAACTCGAGCATCCATTTCAAATGCGTATCCCATTTTTGCACAGAAAAGTTATGAAAATCCCCGCGAAGCGACTGGTCGTATTGTGTGTGCAAATTGTCATTTAGCTAATAAGCCTGTGGATATTGAGGTCCCACAAGCGGTACTTCCGGATACTGTCTTTGAAGCAGTTGTTCGAATTCCTTATGATATGCAAGTGAAACAAGTTCTTGCTAATGGTAAAAAGGGGTCTTTGAATGTTGGAGCTGTTCTTATTTTACCCGAAGGATTTGAATTAGCCCCCCCCGATCGTATTTCGCCCGAGATGAAAGAAAAGATAGGTAATCTATCGTTTCAGAGTTATCGTCCCAATAAAAAAAATATTCTTGTGATAGGTCCTGTTCCTGGTCAGAAGTATAGTGAAATCACCTTTCCGATTCTTTCTCCAGACCCCACTATTAACAAGGATGTTCACTTTTTAAAATATCCCATATATGTAGGTGGAAACAGGGGGAGGGGCCAGATTTATCCCGATGGGAGTAAGAGTAACAATACTGTTTATAATGCTCCAGCAGCGGGCATAGTAAGCAAAATTATACGAAAAGAGAAAGGGGGGTACGAAATAACCATAACCGATGCCCCAGGGGGGCGTCAAGTAATTGATATTATACCTCCAGGGCCAGAACTTCTTGTTTTAGAGGGCGAATCCATCAAACTTGATCAACCATTAACGAGTAATCCTAATGTGGGTGGATTCGGTCAGGGGGATGCAGAAATAGTACTTCAAGACCCATTACGAGTCCAAGGACTTTTTTTCTTCTTTGCATCCGTTAGTTTGGCACAAATCTTTTTGGTTCTTAAAAAGAAACAATTTGAGAAGGTTCAATTGTCAGAAATGAATTTCTAGATCTGCAAAATTTATCAACATTCCGTTTTGAAAAATCAATTTTTTTTGTTGAAAATTGTGGGTGATAAAAAAATTGTTAAAAGCCTTTTGCTTTTGTTTCTATTCTTTTTATATCTATATAAGATTTTTTGAATTACTTGTACCATATTTTTAGTATGATATGCACTGGACAGAAATAGAGAAACGATGGATTCTGATTATGTCATCTAGGAAAAAGAAATACATTCATTTTTGCTTTCTTAGAATTTTAGTTTTATTAGTTTTAAAAGTATCGATATAGACTAGCGCGGGAAGAAATGTTCTGGATGAATTAATCATCCACCTTTTTCAAAAAAACCATTCAGAAAAAAGGGTGTAATGGAATTTGTTGAAATAGTTAACATAGAAGACAGGGGGTAATCCGTTTTGTCATTTATTTGAATAAAGAAAAAAAATTTGTATTATTGAGAACCCAACGGCCCCCCTCAAATTCGAAAAATAAGGGGGACCCCGGAGTTCTTACACTTTCATCTCTACGTTCATCCGATTACTAAAGGGATGAACCCAATCCAGAATATGAACCATAAAAGAAAATTCCTATTAAACCGATCACAAGAATACCCGCTACAGTGCCTATTATCCAAAGAGGAATCCTTCCAGTAGTATCGGCCATTTATTCCACTTCCCTCCAAATTTAATCAAGCAGTCATGCTAGAGACATAAACAGTCATAGATAATTATGAGATGATATCTTTCCGATGGGATAAGAGAATTCCCACTCTAATCAATTTATTATTGTACTATTCTCTTGTCGTCCATTAATTGAAGAAATAATTAGAAAATAAAACAGCAAGTACAAAAATAAGTAACAACCCCCAGTAGAGACTGGTACGATTCAATTCAACATTTTGCTCGTTCGGGTTTGATTGTGTCATAGTTCTATTATTAATTGTGATTGGAATTAGGTTTATCGTTGAATGAACTGCATTGCTGATATCGATCCCAAAAAGAAAACGGTAGGTACAGCTAGTCCGTGAACAGCCAACCAGCGCACCGTAAAAATTGGATAGATTCGATCTATGGTCATTGGAGCCTCCTAAAAAGATTTACTAAATTCATCAAGTTGTTCCAAAGAATCAAAACGTCCTGTTATTAAAGGAATTCCTTGTCGGCTCTCTGTAAAATATTCATTTGGGCGGGGGCTTCCAAATACATCGTAAGCTAAACCCGTGCTGACGAATAACCAACCTGCAATGAATAGAGAAGGTATAGTAATGCTATGAATAACCCAATATCGAATGCTGGTAATAATATCAGCAAAAGAACGTTCTCCTGTGCTTCCAGACATGCCGAGCTCCACATATTCTTGTACAGTCAAAAGAAGATCGATTCCTTAAAAGATGAGATCAGAAAAGGAAATTCACCGAAATAAAATCTTTGTGCGATCGTCAATATTTTACCAAGGGTTTCTTTAAAGTATGCCGAATCAGTATAGCTATCCTTCTTCTAACGCAGCAAGGTAACTAACTTTAATCAGTCTCCAATGGGGTCCTAAAGAATTTCTTTGTCACTAAAAACCCGTATTACTTTAGATTCGTTAAGATATGAATTCGGCGGGTTGCTTTCTAATAAAAATTCATGAACATGAAGTCAATTTTATGCGAAATATAAAAATATACCCCTTGCTGGGGGTGGAAAAATAGTTTTTTTTTTCTAAGAAAAAGGAATTGGTTAATCATCCAGTACCAAGTGTACTCAGTAAAGAGTATTTAATGAAAAAAGGAGAAGAATGAAAAAAAATTGGAAGCATTAATATCTACGATGCCCGCCTTCTTGGCGTTCATCCAAAAGCACTTTATTGATCCTCGCAAAAAGTTTTTTATTAATATGGAATATGGCAATTGAATATAGAAAGAAAAAAAAATGGAAACTCTCGAAAAGTCTAGTAGACTATGAATTATTAGTTTTAGAATGTAGTTAGACCAAAAAAAGATTTGAATAAAAATTTTCTTTTTTTCGAGCGGTTGGATCTACTCGAGGAATCCTTTTTTTCGAAATATTATGTAAAAAAATCTACTAAAAAAAAATGAAAGAACCAGGATAAAAATCGAAATGATTTTCCAATTTTATTTCGTAATGATTCAAAGAAATCTTATTTGAATGGAGTTATCCAACATAGTTTAGTTCTTATTATTATTATTTTTCTTCTTTTTCATTTAAAATGATTGATAAATTCAAAATTTTGAATTGAACTTATTCTAAAAATTGGTTTTTTTGTTTATCCTCACATCTTTCATTTAAATTAGGTAAATGCTTTACAAACATATGTAAAAAAAAAATGATTTAGCTCTTTCATGCCTACTTTAACGAGTTATTTCGGTTTTTTACTAGCAGTTTTAACTATAACCTCAGTTCTATTTATTGGTCTAAGCAAGATACGCCTTATTTGAAATTAATTCAATCGACAATTCAAAAAAAATTCTGCAGTATTTGATCTATTTTTAGTTTTTTACCGCGTAAACTTACAATTTTTTGTTATTGAGATTTGGGACCAATATGGATTAATATTTAAGGATAGATATTACCTCTCTTTTTCCCCTTTTTAAAACAAAAAAAATGATTGAAATTTTTTTATTTGGAATCATCTTAGGTCTAATTCCTATTACTTTGGCTGGATTATTTGTAACTGCATATTTACAATACAGGCGTGGTGATCAGTTGGACCTTTGATTAATTAACACCTTTTTTGTTTTGACCTCCTTCCGATTTTCCGATTAAAAAAAAACAGGGCGGGGGGAGGGGGGTTCAATTTAGATTGCTCTTCTATTTTTTCATAAGTATTTAGCCTGAAGAAAAAAGTAATATAATCACGCTCTGTAGGATTTGAACCTACGCCATTGGGTTTTGGAGACCCACGTTCTACCGAACTGAACTAAGAGCGCTTTCTTATCAGAAAGATAAGAAAAAGATTCTTTTGAATCCCCAATCGTCTCAAATGCTATAACTAGAATATAGCATAATATAGGATAATTACTGTGTATGCTCCTATCTCAAATGAATATCACCTTATTGCTCGGAGACGAAGTTAAAGGGTAGGGGTAGGGATGACAGGATTTGAACCCGTGACATTTTGTACCCAAAACAAACGCGCTACCAAGCTGCGCTACATCCCTTTCTTTCAATTGGTTTACAATCTCATTGTAGAGAATCCCCTTTTGTTTTCGATCTATTTCTTTCCTTACCCTATTCCGATAACTAAAGCACCTCATGTTGTCATTTTGTCTTTTTTATTGGTCTCATATCATATAAGATAATAATAAAACATAATAATAAAATTATGTATTTACATATAAATAAATTAGTAAATATGCCATAAATTTCGTGAATGCTGGTGCGGAAGACGGAGTGTCTTTTTCTTTTCTTAAAAAACGAATCTCGTTGTACATTTCCAATTTTAATTCTGGATTCCGTATAGAAAACAAATGCAACTGGTCCTTAACCACATATAAATCTGATCATATATGTCATTATATTATGCATTATTAATATTCTATTTTGTATTACCGGAAATAATTATATTATTTATTACAATTTATTATTATTAGACTCAAGAAGAAAAAAAAAGAGGGGGGGGGGGGTTAAAATGCGAGATCTAAAAACCTATTTATCCGTGGCACCAGTAATAAGTACTTTATGGTTTGGTTCTTTAGCCGGACTATTGATAGAAATTAATCGCTTTTTCCCGGATGCGCTAACATTTCCCTTTTTTTAATTTTAAGTATTCATAGATGGGGGTGACGAAGATTAGCGATACAATTAAATATATACCACTCCCTTCCCTTCTCATTTTTTTTTTTAGAAAACGTTATAAAAGAAAAAGAGGAAAGGTTGATTCAATCTCAATGAAACTCGGAAGTCGGGCCCAGGCTTCAAATAAATAAACTTCATTGAAATTGAGAGAACGAAAGTGGAAAATGCAGTTAGGGCAAAAGTATCGTACAAGATATTTCAATGAAATAGCGTACTGCGATTCTAATCAAAACTTCTAATCCAAATAGAGTTTCAAATTCCTGTATTACCTATTTTTTCTTAATTTTCTTAATTTATTACTATATTTTTAGAAAATTTTTATTTATTTTGATTGCAACAAAATCTTTCAGAATTTGATTTCAAGTTAATAATTTATAGTTTTTTCTTTCTTATTCGCTTCGGGTCGGAAATATAGAAAAGTGGAAACTCAAAGGGAGGTTCATGGCTAAAGGTAAAGCTGCCCGGATAACGGTTATTTTGGAATGTACGACTTGTGTTCGAACCAGTGTTAATAATAAATCAAGAGGCATTTCGAGATATATTACTGAAAAGAATCGACATAATACGCCTAGTGCATTGGAATTGAGAAAATTTTGTTCTTATTGTTCCAAACATACGATTCATACGGAAATAAAGAAATAGACGGAACCGATCATCTATCTCATACCTTTCCAAAGAGGAAACAGATGAAAAAAAGAATAATATATAATAAATATATATATTGTAAACATATATAATCTGATATAGAATGAATAACATAGATAATAGTATATAGGTATTAATTATATTATCTATATAAGAAATTAATAGATATTAATTAAATATCTAAAAAATAGAAACAAGAAAAAAATTTCATTTGATGGGATCACAAATCCCTTAGAAAATTTAAATTCTAATTACGAAATATTCTTTTCGAAATAAGGAAAAAACCATGGATAAATCCAAGCGATCCTTTAGTAAACCCAAGCGATCCTTTAGTAAACCCAAGCGATCCTTTAGTAATCCCAAGCGATCCTTTAGTAAATCCAAGCGATCCTTTAGTAAATCCAAGCTATCTTTTCGTAGGCGTTTGCCCCCGATCCAGGGGGATCGGATTGATTATAATAACATGAGTTTAATTATTCGATTTATTAGTGAACAAGGAAAAATATTATCTAGGCGGGTAACTCGGTTGACTTTAAAACAACAACGATTAATTACTATTGCTATAAAACGAGCTCGTATTTTATCTTCGTTACCCTTTCTTAATAATAAGCTTAATAAAAAAAAAAATAAAAAACTTAATATTAAAAATAATAAAAAACAATTTGAGAAAAGGGGGAATAAAAAACAATTTGAGAAAAGGGGGAATAAAAAACAATTTGAGAAAAGGGGGTTGGTTGCTAGAACTGCTGGCCCTAGAACCGAAAAAAAATAGATTTCTTCTTCAAGTGAATCAAAATTCCAATCCAAACTCAACCCTAGATTGATGTTTTGTCCCCAAAATGTAAAAAACGAGATTTGATCGTTGTGTTCTAAGAGAAAAAAGAATTGTGAAGAATAACTCCTTTTTTGAACGTTTTGCTCAATTTACCTACTTGATCATATTATGATAGTATTTTACCATACTAATTTCTATCCTACCTTCCCGGAATCCATTCTCCAAAGAATTCCCCGGAGAGCATTCTGGCAAATTCACCTTATTTCTAAGGTGTCGTTGGAAATCACATAAAGACAATTCCTATTTAATATAGTTATTTGTGCAAGTATTTTACGATTAAGAAGCAATTCTTTCTTATACAGATTGTTTATTAATCTACTATAACTTGAAGATACCATATTTTCACGAATTCCTGCATTTATTCGAGTGATCCACAAACGCCGAAATTGCCTTTTCTGTCTATCTCTATCCCCATCGGCCGAAAACAAAGCTCTTATTTTTTGTTGAATAATAGATCGATTAAGTCTTGCATGAGCCCCCTGAAAGCCTGAGGCGAATGAACGATCTTTTGTTCTACCCCTTAGAGCTGGATATCCTCGTTTAGTTCTGGTCATTGAATAAAGAAACTTTGATTACTAACTAATCGATTTATTTTCTTTCAGTTATTCTGGTACCTATTTTTCTCATAACAAAACGTATTCTTCCGATATATAAAAAAAAATTCCAAGGGCTTTTGCTACTATAACCTTCCCAACCACGATTTTTTTTCTAAGCATTTCGCCTCGAAATAATAAAATTGCATTGATACTAGTACTAAGTATCAAAGTAAAAAAAAACAGTAAATAGAAATGGATGAAGAAATAGTGGGTTCCATCGTTTCTATGGTTTCTTAGTAAACGGTGAGGTCTTCTCTATACACCGGAGCTCCTTCTTTCATTTAATCAATGCTATTGTTAACTTGTATAGTTCACACTCTTTGCTCTACCCCTGAATTATCCAGTAATAGGTCTTTCATAACGAGATCGATCTATACAGTAACGGTATTTAATTCTGAAGATTAGCTAATTGGCGGACCCTCTAAGTCCGTTCTTGCAAGAGCAGTGACAATTTTCAGCCTATTTAATTTAAATAGAAATTTCCCCTGCTTAATTGATAATAAAGGATTATCAATGGGGGATTTTTTCTCATTTGAAATTTCAACAAATTGAGGTGATTGAATTTCTACCGATGAAAACCATAAATGGGATACACAATAGAAAGATAAATATAGTTTTTTTTTTAGATATTGAAGAAAGTTTCTCCATTCTATACTATTTAGCCTTATCTGAATCGATCACGAATAGTGGAAAATCGCTTTCCACGCTCTTGTCCCAACTCATGATCTAAACGAGTCGCACATACACCCTAGTACACGTTCCTCGACGCTGAGGGCATCCCCTAAGAGCGGGGGCTTTTTTGCGCTTTCTGACTGGCTGCCTTGTGTTTCTAATAAGTTGTTTAGTAGTTGGCATGTTGAATTGTATGGATAATAAGGCGGTTTAGATCGATCCTAACCGCATGATTATTATGAATTCCTTCTAGAATTAATATTCTTTCTAGTACTAGAAAGAATATTAATGAAGATTAAATATCAAATCTGCTAGGCTTGGTCTATTCGTTTCCGCCTAGACCCCCCTAGCAAACACCCCATCTAGTTCAGGAGGTGCCCCTATATCATCAATAATTTGATTCTTTTTCGCAGTTTGCGGTGTCATATAGCAATCTTTTTGTAAGAGCTTTTGTACGTCATACGAGCATAGGCCTGTTTTGGCCTTATAAATCTCGGTAACATCTTTGCGGAAGGTGTCCATATGGTTATGTTCCACCGCAAGAATTCCTGTTTTGGCCTTCAATTTATTAGCCCAAGGTTGATGCGTCATTATTCTAGCGTGAGGGAATGCTCGACGCTTTCCTCTTGCTCCCGCAGCCAGGATCAAAGATCCCATGGAAATCGCATTTCCTACGCAGATGGTCTGCACATCTGGCTTGATCATGTCCATCGTATTGATAATGGATAGTCCATTCGTTACCGAACCCCCAGGACAATTTATAAAAAGAAAAATATCAGCGGGACTCTGGAAAGATAGGTATAGCAAGGAAGCAACAACCCCCTCGGTCTCCTCGCTGTCAAGCTCCTCGGAGAGGAACACGATTCTGTGTTCCTCAAGTTCCTCAAGTTCATCAAGCAACTCCTCATCATCCAACTCGCTATCCCCGTTTCCGTTTTCCTCCTCCTCTTCCTCCCCGTTTCCGTTGCCCCAACCCGGCAGCCCTATTCGACGTGTCATACTAAGCTCTCTCCGACTTTTTTCAAATTTTTCTTTGTATTTCCATTTTTTTGGAAGAGGTGTAATAGAAAAAACTCTATATGATAATAAGTATATTTGATAATATTCAAGTATGATATTCATTTTTTTTTTTAGTCAATTTTAAAAACTAAATACTAAGTCCGTGACTAATCCATATATTTCTAATAGATAATATCTATACCCACAATAAATGAATAAAGTTACGTTTTTACTTCAAATTATTACTTAAAGGTCCTTTAAATGATGAACAAATCTGTATGCATTACTCATGTAAAACGGGGTATTGCGTATTGGTACTTATTGAATATAGAATAGATCTGCTTCTCTTTGTTCCTACAAACAGAATTTTCTATTTTTACATTCCTAAAACTAAATAAAGGAAGAGAAAAAAAGATTAATTCTTGCCCCAGGATAATCAAGTGAAAGGGGGTCCATAACATAGTTTTCAGTGCAATAAAGTTACATAGTGTCTACTTTTCGTTGCTAAAGAGGTATTTCCATGGGTTTGCCTTGGTATCGTGTTCATACCGTCGTATTGAATGATCCCGGTCGTTTGCTGGCTGTTCATATAATGCATACAGCTTTGGTTGCTGGTTGGGCCGGGTCGATGGCGCTATATGAATTAGCGGTTTTTGATCCTTCTGATCCCGTTCTTGATCCAATGTGGAGACAAGGTATGTTTGTTATACCTTTCATGACTCGTTTAGGAATAACCGATTCATGGGGTGGTTGGAATATTATCGGGGGGACTATAACGAATCCGGGTATTTGGAGTTATGAAGGTGTGGCTGGGGCGCATATTGTGTTTTCCGGCTTGTGCTTCTTGGCAGCTATATGGCATTGGGTGTATTGGGATCTAGAAATATTTTGTGATGAACGTACAGGAAAACCTTCTTTGGATTTGCCTAAGATTTTTGGAATTCATTTATTTCTTTCAGGAGTGGCTTGTTTTGGGTTTGGCGCTTTTCATGTAACCGGCTTATATGGTCCTGGAATATGGGTGTCGGATCCTTATGGACTAACTGGAAAGGTAGAAGCTGTAAATCCAGCGTGGGGTGTGGAAGGTTTTGATCCTTTTGTTCCGGGAGGAATAGCCTCCCATCATATTGCAGCAGGAACGTTGGGCATATTAGCAGGCCTATTCCATCTTAGTGTCCGCCCCCCCCAACGTCTCTACAAAGGATTACGTATGGGAAATATAGAAACTGTCCTTTCTAGTAGTATCGCTGCTGTTTTTTTTGCAGCTTTTGTTGTTGCTGGAACTATGTGGTATGGTTCAGCAACAACACCGATTGAACTATTTGGCCCCACTCGTTATCAATGGGATCAAGGATATTTCCAGCAAGAAATATATCGAAGAATTGGTGCGGGATTAGCTGAAAATCAAAGTTTATCTGAAGCTTGGTCTAAAATTCCTGAAAAATTGGCTTTTTATGATTATATCGGAAATAATCCGGCAAAAGGTGGATTGTTCCGAGCAGGCTCGATGGATAATGGGGACGGAATAGCAGTTGGGTGGTTAGGACATCCTATCTTTAGAGATAAAGAAGGACACGAACTTTTTGTCCGCCGTATGCCTACTTTTTTTGAAACATTTCCAGTTGTTTTGGTAGATGGAGACGGAATTGTTAGAGCGGATGTTCCTTTTCGAAGAGCCGAATCAAAGTACAGTGTTGAACAGGTAGGGGTAACGGTTGAGTTTTATGGGGGCGAACTAAATGGAGTCCGTTATAGTGATCCTACGGCTGTGAAAAAATATGCTAGACGTGCTCAATTGGGTGAAATTTTTGAATTAGATCGTGCTACTTTGAAATCCGACGGCGTTTTTCGTAGTAGTCCAAGGGGTTGGTTTACTTTTGGACATGCTTCGTTTGCTCTGCTTTTCTTCTTCGGACACATTTGGCATGGTGCTAGAACCTTGTTCAGAGACGTTTTTGCTGGTATTGATCCAGATTTAGATGCTCAAGTGGAATTTGGAGCATTCCAAAAACTGGGAGATCCAACTACAAGAAGACAGGTAGTTTGATACAACATTGCTCCATTTGAGTTGGCCTCTGTTCCTTTGAATTCTAATCTAGCTCTTTTTTCTAGTTTAGATAGGGAATATCGGGGGAACGCTCCCTAATAAACAGGTATGGAAGTTATAATTGTAAACCACGATCGAATCTATGGAAGCATTGGTTTATACATTCCTCTTAGTCTCAACTCTAGGAATAATTTTTTTCGCTATCTTTTTTCGAGAACCGCCTAAAGTTCCAACGAAAAATTCCAAATAAAAAGATGAAACGCTTTTCATTAGCTTAAGTCGTAATTGAAGTAATGAGCCTCCCATATATATTTATTGCATATGGGAGGCTCATTACTTCGACTAGTCTCCGTGTTCCTCAAAAGGATCTCTTAGTTGTTGAGAAGGTTGTCCAAAAGCAGTATATAAGGCATACCCAGTAAAACTTACAAGTAAACCGGATAGAAAGATGGCGACTAGGGTTGCTGTTTCCATTATTATCTAATATCAAGATTATAATTTCAAGACTCCAATGGATCTATGATAAGATATTTTATCTTATACAACGGAATGGTATACAAAGTCAACAAAGCTCAATTAATACAAAATAGGATTTATGGCTACACAAAGCGTTGAGGGTGGTTCTAGATCTCGTCCAAGACGAACTGGTGCAGGGTCGTTATTGAAACCGTTGAATTCGGAATATGGTAAAGTAGCTCCTGGATGGGGAACTACTCCTTTGATGGGAGTCGCAATGGCTTTATTTGCGATATTCCTGTCTATTATTTTGGAGATTTATAATTCGTCAGTTTTACTGGATGGGATTTCAATGAATTAGATTTACGAGAAGTGCTAAGTCCTAGCTTTCAATATTAAAGTAAGTCTCGGATTTTTTTCACCCCCCCTCTAATTCGATTTTATTTTGGTAGTCCGATCGTGGAATTTATTTTTTCTGGATTTCTGGAATATGAGTGTGCGACTTGTTAGGCTGGATCCTATTGATAGTACAGAGAATCGGTCTCTCATCTTGATAGAGATGGTTTTTTACTTCGTCAGATCCTATTCTAGTATCTGGAGCACGGAATATATTCGTAAGTATTAGAACTATGATTCATATTTAATATCTCAGATCGCGCGACGGAACTCAAAAGAATTTGAAAGAATTCGAAGATACAAATTGAAAAATTCTTCTTCTTTGAAATTCTTTGTATATACTTAGTTTGTTTTCTTTGGATTTTTCGTCATTATTTTTATTTATTGAATAAGTGATGATACAATGATTCTTACTCAGGGAATCTTTGAACTACTTATATTAGTTTATAAGTTTTACTGAATCATCGCGGTTCTAGTATGGATCTGCGGTTTTAATCGATTTATAGGATCTTAACAAGAAAAATCCTATCATAATAAAAAAAAGTAAGGCTGTATTACTTAACACATTACATACCAATAAAAATACCAAATCAAGAAAAAATGGGTAACTAGAAAATTCAAGAGGCCTGTAATGATCAACATCACAAAATCAACGAGCCAACTTGATATTTTGGCATTTTAACCGCAAAGAAAAGTTTTCGGATTTTTTTTTCTTTTACTATCGATATCTTCATCTTGAAAGAAGCTTCTTGAATCAATTAAGAAGTTTCTATTCCACTCATCCGTTTCAACTAATATTTGGGTCTTTCTGTTTGAGCTGTACGAGATGAAATTCTCATATACAGTTCTCAGAGGGGGAATTCCTCTGGTTACCTATCTCAATAAAGTCTATGATTGGTTCGAAGAGCGTCTCGAGATTCAGGCTATTGCAGATGATATAACTAGTAAATACGTTCCGCCCCATGTCAACATATTTTATTGTTTAGGAGGAATTACACTTACTTGCTTTTTAGTACAAGTAGCTACAGGGTTTGCTATGACTTTTTACTATCGTCCGACCGTTACTGAAGCTTTTGCTTCTGTTCAATACATAATGACTGAAGTTAACTTTGGTTGGTTAATACGATCAGTTCATCGATGGTCGGCAAGTATGATGGTCCTAATGATGATCCTCCACGTATTTCGTGTGT